TTTTTTTCAATTTTTTATTGAAAAAATATACACAAATATATTTATATATATTATTAATATTCCCAAAATAAATACGGAATTCTTTCTTGAATCGACAAAAAAAATTATTGATAAATACATTTACAATAATGAAAGAAAACAAGAAAGAATTAATAAAAAAAAGAAAAATTCAATTCCGTTTATTTCGACTATAAAAAAGCCACTTGATAATATTAGTACTATTAAAACAACAAATTCACAGATTTTTTATGACTTATCCTACGTGTCACAAGCATATATATTTTACAAATTATCACAAATCCAAGTTAGGAACTCGTCTAAATTAAAATCTGTTTTTCAATATCAAAGAATCCCCTTTTTTCTTAAGCCTGAAATAAAGGATTTTTTTGAAACACAAGAAATGGTTCATTCGAAATTAGGAGATAATAAACTTCCGAGTTATGAAATAAATCAATGGAAAAACTGGTTAAGAGGACATTATAAATATGATTTATCTCAGATCAGATGGTCTAGATTAATAGCCAAAAAATGGCAAAATAAAGTTCATCAGCGTCGTATAGCTAAAAACGAAAATTTAAACAAACGGCATTCATATGAAAAAGACCAATTAATTGATTCCAAAAAACCAAAAAAATTTGGAGTATATTCATTATCTAATCAAAAAGATAATATTAAAAAATACTATAAATATAATCTTTTATCATATAAATTTCTTAATTATGAAAAATGCTTTTTTTATAGATCTCTGTTTCAAGTAAATAAAAATAGATATTTTTCTTATAACGTGCCTAAAGAGACCTTTTTTGATATGCCGGGTAATATCCTTATTACTAATTATCTAGGAAAGATTGATATTCTATATATGGACAAAAAGATCGATAGAAAATATTTTAATTGGAAAATTCTCAATTTTTATCTGAGACAAAAACTCGATATTGAGGCCTGGATCATGATTGATACCAATAGGAATCAAAATACTAAAATTGGTATTAATAATTCTTACAAAATTTCTAAAAAAGATCTTTCTTCTCTTATGAGTCCAGAAATAACTCCATCAAACTCAATGAAAAGATTTTTTGATTGGATGGGAATGAATGAAAAAATGCTAAACTGTCCCGTATCGAATCTGGAACTTTGGTTCTTCCCAGAATTTATGTTACTTTATAATGCATATAAAACTAAACCTTGGGTTATACCAATCAAATTACTTCTATTAAATTTGAATAAAAATGAAAATAGTAGTGAAAATAAAAAGATCAATGAAAAGAAAAAAGGAAGTTTTTTGATAGCATTGAATAAAAAGCATCAAAATAAGGAAGAAAAAGAACCCACAAGCAGAGGAGATCTTGGGTCCGGTCTCTCACAAAAAAAAGATATTGAAGAAAATTATGCAAGATCAGACATGAAAAAGGGGAAAAAGAAAAAACAATACAAAAGCAACACAGAAGCAGAACTAGATTTATTCCTCAAACGGTATTTGCTTTTTCAATTGAGATGGAACGATACTTTGAATCAAAGAATGATCAATAATATCAAGGTATATTGTCTCCTGCTTAGACTGATAGATCCAAGAAAAATTACTATATCCTCGATTCAAAAGAGAGAACTTAGTTTGGATATAATGATGATTCAGAATAATTTAGCTCTTACAGAATTTCTGAAAAAAGGAATATTGATTATAGAACCCATTCGGCTGCCTGGAAAAAAAGATGGACAACTTATTATGTATCAAACCATAGGCATTTCGTTGGTTCATAAGAGTAAGCAGCAAACAAATCAAAAATACCAAGAGCAAAGATATGTTTCTAAAAATAATTTTGATGAAACTATTTCACCACATCAAAGAATAACTCGAAATAGAGACAAAAATTTGTTTGATTTGCTTGTTCCTGAAAATATTTTATCGGCTAGGCGCCGTAGAAAGTTGAGAATTCTAATTTGTTTCAATTCAAAAAATCGAAATGACATAAATAGAAATTTCATATTTTGGAACGGAAAGAACCTAAAAAACAGCAGCCAAGTTTCACATGACAATAACCATCTTGATAGAGATAAAAAGCAATTAATGAAATTAAAGCTCTTTCTTTGGCCTAATTATCGATTAGAAGATTTAGCTTGTATGAATCGTTATTCGTTTAATAGTAATAATGGCAGTCGTTTCAGTATGTTAAGGATACAGATGTATCCACAATTAAAAATTTGTGAATAATACACCCTTTCTATATATCCTATACCCTAGAATAATTCTAATATAAGGTATATGAAAGTAAACAAATATACAGATCGCGTGTCTTGTCTCATATTTCATTCTAATATCCAATATGAAATGAATAACGTCTCAATTAGATCTCGAAATGAATCAACAGGACCTTCTTAATTTTAGGTCTAAATTATTCGACGCGAAAAAGTACTAATCCTTTTCTAAATCCAATTTGAAATCGGATTTATTTATTTGAATTCAGAAAATTAGGAGTTCATAAAGATATTGAAATTAGATTATTGTATATACCACATTTAAATTAATGGCATTATTATTACTGATCAGTAAAATCCATATATGTAAAAAGGGAAGGGGGCGTTTTTTTATGGTAAAAAATTCATTCATTTCGGTTAGTTCTCAAAAAGAAAAGGAAGAAAACCGAGGATCTGTTGAATTTCAAGTCTTCAGTTTCACCACTAAGATAAGGAGACTTACTTCACATTTGGAATTGCACAAAAAAGACTCTTCATCTCAGAGAGGTTTGAAAAAAATTTTGGGAAAACGTCAACGACTGCTGGCTTATTTGTCAAAAAAAAATAGAGAACGATATAAAGAATTAATTGGTGGGTTGGATATTCGAGAGAGAAAAACTCGTTAATTTGAAGCGTGATATCATTTGAACTTAGTCGTTTAAATTTTGATGAACTTCTTTTTACTTTCAGAAATGCATGGAAGAATGACTCGAAAAAAACTTATGATTGCACCAACTACAAGAAAAGACCTCATGATAGTCAATATGGGCCCTCACCACCCATCAATGCATGGTGTTCTTCGACTGATCGTTACTCTGGATGGCGAAGATGTTATTGACTGTGAACCGATATTGGGTTATTTACATAGAGGAATGGAGAAAATTGCAGAAAATCGAACAATTATACAATATTTACCTTATGTAACGCGTTGGGATTATTTAGCTACTATGTTCACAGAAGCAATAACTGTAAATGGACCCGAACGGCTAGGAAATATTCAAGTACCTAAAAGGGCTAGTTATATCAGAGTTATTATGTTGGAGTTGAGTCGTATCGCTTCTCATTTGTTATGGCTTGGCCCTTTTATGGCAGATATTGGGGCACAGACCCCTTTCTTCTATATTTTGCGAGAACGAGAATTGATATATGACCTATTCGAAGCTGCTACCGGTATGCGCATGATGCATAATTATTTTCGTATCGGAGGAGTCGCTGCTGATCTACCTCATGGATGGATAGATAAATGCTTGGATTTTTGCGATTATTTTTTAACCGGGGTTGATGAATATCAAAAGCTTATTACACGGAATCCTATTTTTTTAGAACGAGTTGAAGGCGTAGGCATTATTGGCTCAGAAGAAGCACTAAATTGGGGTTTATCAGGGCCAATGCTACGAGCTTCTGGAATAAAATGGGATCTTCGTAAAGTTGATCGTTATGAGTGTTACGACGAATTGGATTGGGAGATTCAATGGCAAAAGGAAGGGGATTCATTAGCTCGGTATTTAGTACGAATCAGTGAAATGACAGAATCCATAAAAATTATCCAACAGGCTCTCGAAGGAATTCCAGGGGGACCCTATGAGAATTTAGAAATCCGACGTTTTAATAGAATAAAAGACACTGAGTGGAATGATTTTGAATATCGATTTATTAGTAAAAAACCTTCTCCAAGTTTTGAATTGTCCAAGCAAGAACTTTATGTAAGAGTTGAAGCACCAAAAGGAGAATTGGGAATTTTTCTGATAGGCGATCAGAGTGTTTTTCCTTGGAGATGGAAAATTCGACCGCCGGGTTTTATCAACTTGCAAATTCTTCCGCAGTTAGTTAAAAGAATGAAATTGGCTGATATTATGACGATACTAGGTAGCATAGATATTATTATGGGAGAAGTTGATCGTTGAAATGATAATTCATACAACAGAAATGCAAACTATCAATTCTTTTTCCAGATTGGAATTCTTAAAAGAAGTCTATAGCATCATATGGATGCTTGTCCCTATTTTAACTCTTGTATTAGGAATCACACTAGGTGTATTAGTAATTGTTTGGTTAGAAAGAGAAATATCTGCAGGGATACAACAACGTATTGGACCCGAATACGCTGGGCCTTTGGGAATTCTTCAAGCTCTAGCAGATGGTACAAAACTGCTTTTCAAAGAGAATCTTCTTCCATCTAGAGGAGATACTCGTTTATTCAGTATCGGGCCATCCATAGCAGTCATATCCATTTTACTAAGTTATTCGGTAATTCCTTTTAGCTATCACTTTATTCTAGCCGATCTTAGTATTGGTGTTTTTTTATGGATCGCCATTTCTAGTCTTGCTCCCGTTGGACTTCTTATCTCGGGATATGCATCAAATAATAAATATTCCTTTTTAGGTGGATTAAGGGCTGCTGCTCAATCAATTAGTTATGAAATACCATTAACTCTCTGTGTATTATCAATATCTCTACGTGCGACTCGGTGAGACAGAAAATTTCCCCTATTTCTTTCTAGCAAGAAAATGAAATAAGTTAAACTTTTTTTATTCATCGTTGGAATTGATGAATTAAACCAGATAGTTATATGAGTGAAATAAAACGGCTTATAAATTTGCTGTTAAAGGAATTCAATCTCATTTCCTATGTACAAGAATTAAGTCAAAGGAAATATAAGCACTTGAGACTGTTTATCCCAACATCAGTTGACAAGATTGGTTCATTAGTCATCATGGCTTGAAGCCGTTTCAAACGATCAATCATATGGGGTTTTTACTATCTATTACCATAGATGTATTACCCTAATGCGAGATTCAAATCAAAAAAATGAGTGGATGGTTAGTAAGACCAAGATACACAAAGGATTAGTAATGGAGATTCTGTAAATTATTCAAAAGGATATTTCTTTATAGAATAATAATTTTAATTGGGGCTTTAAGTTGGTAGAAATGATTTAAGAAGTACTCCCCACGATTTTGATCCAGAGTATGTTCCTATCCACCGATTAAGTAAATAACTATCAAGAACGAAGAAATCTTTTACTTTGGGTAATGCCCTTATTTTTTTCTGAGAAAGTAGAATAGGAACGAAAAAAATCTAAAGACTAGAATTCTAATTGCAAAAGGATCTCTTTTTTTTATTCATAATTATTTATATTTTATTGATTTTTATTTCGAGAAAAAATTCTTGTTATGTAATGTCTAATTATTTTTCGTAATTGAAAATAATAAAATGATTAGGTTGAAATATCTATGCGATATTCCTCTAAAAGTATTTCTTTATTCAAAGATAAAGTTATTAATCAACAAAGAAAAATCAAAATTCTTAAAAGATCAGATCAATTCAGAAGCACTTTTTATTATAAATTTAGTTATTATAAATTTAGCAGACAGAATTCCATTGGTCTAATTCTAAGCCTTAGGATAATAGTTTGACTCTCTATCGAGCCTACAAACACATCAAAATTAAATAATGTTGAAAGATCCTTCGATTTATTTGTGACCTATGAGGAGCCGTATGAGGTGAAAATCTCATGTACGGTTCTGTAATAGCGATGGCAACAGTGATGTTATCGTCGACTATGATTATCTAACAGTTTAAGTACAGTTGATATAGTTGAAGCGCAGTCAAAATATGGTTTTTGGGGATGGAATTTGTGGCGTCAACCTATAGGGTTTATCGTTTTTCTAATTTCTTCTCTAGCCGAGTGTGAGAGATTACCTTTTGATTTACCAGAAGCCGAAGAAGAATTAGTAGCAGGTTATCAAACCGAATATTCAGGTATAAAATTTGGTTTATTTTACGTTGCTTCGTATCTAAATCTACTAGTTTCTTCATTATTTGTAACAGTTCTTTACTTGGGGGGTTGGGATCTTTCTATTCCATACATATTCGTTCCTGAGTTTTTTGACATAAATAAAAGAAGTAAAATTTTTGCAACAATAATCGGTATTTTTATTACATTAATTAAAACTTATTTGTTCGTGTTCATTGCTATTGCAACAAGATGGACTTTACCAAGACTGAGAATGGACCAACTATTAAATCTTGGCTGGAAATTTCTTTTACCTATATCTCTAGGTAATCTATTATTAACAACTTCGTCCCAACTTCTTTCACTGTAAAGGAATAGTCTATTTTCACAACTTGTCTCAAACAAGAGAAAGAAACAAGTCAAATTATTTATCGATATTCAGATATGTTCCCTATGCTAACTCAGGTCTTGAATTCTGGTCAACAAACAGTACGAGCTGCCAGGTACATCGGTCAAGGTTTCATGATTACTTTGTCCCATGCGAATCGTTTACCTGTAACTATTCAATACCCCTACGAAAAATTGCTCACATCGGAACGTTTCCGAGGCCGAATCCACTTTGAATTTGATAAATGCATTGCCTGTGAAGTATGTGTTCGTGTATGTCCTATAGATCTACCTGTTGTTGATTGGAAATTGGAAACGAATATTAGAAAGAAACAATTACTTAATTACAGTATTGATTTTGGAATCTGTATATTTTGTGGTAATTGTGTTGAGTATTGTCCAACAAATTGTTTATCAATGACTGAAGAATATGAACTTTCTACTTATGATCGTCACGAATTGAATTATAATCAAATTGCTTTAGGTCGGTTACCAATGTCAATAATTGACGATTACACAATTCGAACAATTTCTTCGAATTCACCTCAAATAAAAAATGTATAAAACCCTTGATTCAAAAAACATTTACAAATTCCAAATAGCTTTTTTGGATCTAAAAAAGGAAAGGGGTTTTTATTTGGTGAATAAAAAAAAATGGTTGGTTGGGGAAAATTGCAGCTTCATTTTGATTGAAAATTGATTTATATTCGAATAATAATTTCAAAAAAAATAGAAAGTTTCAACCTCTGCTTTCGATAGGCGAATAACTGTATCTACATCAATCCAAGCTACCCCCATTTAAGTTTCATTCAATTAAAAATTATCCTAAAAAATAGGATAACTTCTTTTTTTGTCCTGGTCAGGTCAACAAAGGCATGAAATATTTAGATTTTTTTCTATAAAATCAAATGGATTTACCTGGACCAATACATGATTTTCTTTTAGTCTTTCTGGGATCGGGTCTTATATTAGGAAGTCTGGCAGTAGTATTACTTCCGAATCCAATTTATTCGGCCTTTTCGTTGGGATTGGTTCTTTTTTGTATATCTTTATTCTATATTCTATCTAACTCGTATTTTGTAGCTGCTGCGCAGCTACTTATTTATGTCGGAGCTATAAATGTTTTAATCATTTTTGCTGTGATGTTCATGAATGGTTCAGAATATTACAAAGATTTTCAGCTTTGGACTATTGGGGATGGAATTACTGCAACGGTTTGTACAAGTCTTTTTATTTCACTAATTACTACTATTCCAGATACATCCTGGTATGGGATCGTTTGGACTACAAAATCAAATCAGATTCTAGAGCAAGATTTGATAAGTAATAGTCAACAAATTGGAATTCATTTATCAACAGATTTTTTTCTTCCATTTGAACTGATTTCAATAATTCTTTTAGTCGCTTTAATAGGTGCAATTGCTATAGCTCGTCAATAAAAAATTTTTTAAATGAGTAATTCAAATAGAATCAACGGAAAATGAATGTTATAATCCTTTTATTTTATTTGAATTTTTGTCTAAAAAATAGAATAGAAAGCCTTTAGTTTCTTATCTATCTATTACCAATCTATTCCCTTGTTTTGTTCCATATTTGTTAGAATCGAATCGAGTGAATTATTGTTCAGATTGAAATGAATCAAGATTGATAAGGAGTTCGAAAATGATGCTCGAACATATACTTGTTTTAAGTGCCTATTTATTTTCTATTGGTATCTATGGATTGATCACAAGTCGAAATATGGTTAGAGCCCTTATGTGCCTTGAACTTATATTAAATTCAGTGAATATCAATTTTGTAACATTTTCTGATATTTTTGATAATCGTCAATTAAGAGGAGACATTTTTTCAATTTTTGTTATAGCTATTGCAGCCGCTGAAGCAGCTATTGGACCAGCTATTGTTTCATCAATTTATCGTAACAGAAAATCAACTCGTATTAACCAATCCAATTTATTGAATAAATAGCATTTATTATATAAATATATAAATAAAAATTTGAATATTCATAAATTAATTCAAATCAGCAGGTTGGATACGGGTAAGATATGATCGTGGTTACAAAAACATAAGAAATCAAAGTATTTTGGCCCTCGCCCATAATCCAATTGGGAAATAGATTGATTCTGATCACTCATTGATTCGTCTGGTATCTAAATATCGGATTCATTTATAAGTTAGTTTACTAGACCGAAAATTTCTGACGTTCAAAAATGTATAGATCCAATGTCACATTCAGTAAAGATTTATGATACATGTATAGGATGTACTCAATGTGTCCGAGCGTGTCCCACCGATGTATTAGAAATGATACCCTGGGACGGATGTAAAGCTAAGCAAATAGCTTCTGCTCCAAGGACAGAGGACTGTGTTGGTTGTAAGAGATGTGAATCTGCCTGTCCAACGGATTTTTTGAGTGTTCGAGTTTATTTATGGCATGAAACAACTCGCAGTATGGGTCTAGCTTATTGATACCTTCCATAAAATTATACTTGAATCCATTTTATTTTTTTTACCGACAAAAAAATCCATGCTCTAAATATTTAGAGCACGGATTTTTCTGGCCCAAGAAGCGTATCTTGTCTTTACCACGAACCATTTTCCTTTCTTAACACTAATTGTAGTTTTGCCCATATTTTTAGGTTCCCTAATTTTCTTTCTTCCGCATAGAGGCAATAGAGTAATCCGTTGGTATACTCTATGTATTTGTATCTTAGAACTTCTTCTGACGACTTATGCATTCTGCTATCATTTTCAATCGGATGATCCATTAATACAACTAGTGGAGGATTATAAATGGATCAATTTTTTTGATTTCCATTGGAGATTAGGAATAGATGGAATCTCTATAGGACCCATTTTACTGACGGGATTCATAACTACTTTAGCTACTTTAGCGGCTTGGCCAGTTACTCGGGATTCTCGATTATTTAATTTCCTGATGTTAGCAATGTACAGCGGGCAAATAGGATTATTTTCTTCTAGGGACCTTTTACTTTTTTTCCTCATGTGGGAGTTAGAATTAATTCCCGTTTATCTACTTGTAGCTATGTGGGGAGGAAAAAAACGTCTGTACTCAGCTACAAAATTTATTTTGTACACAGCGGGAGGTTCCATTTTTCTGTTAATGGGAGTTCTGGGTATCGGTTTATATGGTTCTACTGAACCAATATTAAATTTTGAAATATTAGCCAATCAGTCCTATCCTGTGGGCTTGGAAATAATATTTTATATTGGATTTTTTATTGCTTTTGCTGTCAAATTGCCAATCATACCCCTACATACATGGTTACCAGATACCCATGGAGAAGCGCATTATAGTACTTGTATGCTTCTAGCTGGAATCTTATTAAAAATGGGAGCGTATGGATTAGTTCGGATCAATATGGAATTATTCCCCCATGCTCATTCTATATTTTCTCCTTGGTTGATGATAGTAGGCGCAATGCAAATAATCTATGCAGCTTCAACATCTCTCGGTCAACGTAATTTAAAAAAAAGAATAGCCTATTCCTCTGTATCTCATATGGGTTTCATAATTATAGGAATAGGTTCTATCACCGATATGGGGCTCAATGGAGCCCTTTTACAAATAATCTCTCATGGATTTATTGGTGCTGCACTTTTTTTCTTGGCCGGGACGACGTATGATAGAATACATCTTGTTTATCTTGACGAAATGGGTGGAATAGCTATCCCAATGCCAAAAATATTCACGCTGTTCAGTAGCTTTTCGTTGGCCTCCCTTGCATTACCAGGTATGAGTGGTTTTGTTGCCGAATTAATAGTCTTTTTTGGACTAATTACTAGTCAAAAATATCTTTTAATAACAAAACTCCTAATTACTTTTGTAATGGCAATTGGAATGATATTAACTCCTATTTATTTATTATCTATGTTACGTCAGATGTTCTATGGATACAAGATATTTAATGTTCGAAACTCTTATTTTTTTGATTCTGGACCACGAGAGTTATTTCTTTCGATCTCCATTTTTTTACCCGTACTAGCTATTGGTATGTACCCAGATTTCGTTCTTTCACTATCAGTTGAAAAAGTTGAAGTTATTCTATCTAATTCTTTTTATAGATAGTTTTTTTGCAAAAAAAAAATGATAATTTTGAAAAATGTTCATTTACAATGACAAAAAGAAGGCTTTTTCTTCTTATCTTAAGTAAAAAAAATGAATGTGAACTGGATAGAACCCCGCGAATCACTACAATATTTGATTCAGGGGGTTCTATCCAGTTCACACAAAGTTTTTTTATCTGATATGCGCTGTACACTTTTCGATTCCTATTCGAAAGAACCCCCTTTTTTAATTTAATTAGATGTTAATGTAAATGAACCATAACTATGTAGTCCTATTCCTAATAGATTGACTCCAAAATAGCATATCCAAATTATAAGAAATCCAATAGACGCCACAATTGCTGAATTTGTAGCGTTCCTTTTTTTATTGGTTCGAGTATGTAAATAAATCGCGAATATGATCCAAGTAATAAAAGCCCAAGTTTCTTTTGGATCCCAACTCCAATAGGATCCCCATGCTTCATTAGCCCATACTGCTCCAGAAAGAATTCCTATGGTTAAAAAGATAAATCCTAGACTAATAATCCGATAACTCCAATAATCCAATTGTTGAATCAATTGCGACCTGTAATAATTCCTTGGAGAAAAAAAAGAAATATTTTGTAAAACATTACTTTGTTCATTCATGTATTCGATTTCACCAAAGAAAAATGATTCATTTAAATTTAATAAATGATTACTCGTAGAAAAAAACTTTCTGTTTTTTCTAACTCTAATGACTAGAAGTGATACTGATAATAATGATCCACATAAAAGGGCCGCATAGCCCAATATCATCATACTTACGTGCATTATTAGCCACTCGGATTGAAGGGCGGGTACTAATATTGTAGATTGGTGTATTTCAGTTAAAAGACCTGAAGTAGCAAAGCCCTGGGTAAAAATAGTACTTGGGCCGATTATTATGCTTAGAATATTTTGATTCTTTTTGAAATACGTAACTATATGAGTAAGGGAAAAACTCCATGAAAGGAAAATTAAGGATTCATATAAATCACTTAGTGGAAAATGTCCTGAATAAATCCAACGAGTAATTAATAATCCTGTTATACAGAAAAAAGAAATTATCATGCCCTTTTCGGATGAATCATATAGTTTTACAATTTCATCAGCAAAAAAGGTTATCAAATGAATTGTCATTAGAATAGAAACGATTGAAAAAGAAATATGAATTAATATATGCTCTAAGGTTGAAAATATCATAAAAACAAGGACTCCCTTAATTATAAAATTGAAATTTGGAATTGAATTCATCAATTCATTTTCATTATTTTCATTATAGGATCTATTTACTTTTTTTAGGAGATGACATGCCGCCACTCGGACTCGAACCGAGATGCTATAGCACTGCTTCCTAAGAGCAGCGTGTCTACCAATTTCACCATAGCGGCTTGTCTTGAACTCATAATAGTCTATGAATAAACAATCGTCTAGATTTAAGAATTTAATTGGGTTAAATATTTTTTTGGAAAGATCAAATTTGATGAATAAAAATTCGTTAAAATAGGTATTTGAAGGTTCATTAGTTGCATTTTAGTTTAGGGTCTTCCTTTTCTTTTATTGTGTATTTTATACTCTCCTCGGACTTGAACTCTTGTAAAACTAAATGGGCCTACTATGATATGAATTAAGGGTCATAAATCCCAAAAAACATTTTTGTTTTTTGAATTCAGTAAGGTAGAAGAATGCTTATTCTACATAGTCTAAGGGCGGAACGATTTCCATTCCCTAATTGATTAAACTCAAAAGAGAATGGAAATCGGGAATTGAGGTTTCGAAATGAAATGAGGCAATTTGAAAATTTAAATGCGGCCAATTTATATTATTCCAACGTGTTATGTTTTATTATTTATTTTATTTGTTTGTCGCACAAAAAAACTTTTGGAATTCCCAGTAGAAAGAGATTTCCCTAAGGAAAACGCCTTTAACGCTGCCCAATCTCCCTTCCTTTTCCAAAAATTTTTACGAATACGCTTTTTTGATGCAGAAGTACGTTTTTTTGGAACTGCCATTTAAATAAAAATTAAGAGATTACTCATTGGTATAGCTGGATGTGAAAGACATCTATTAAAAAAAAAATATGCACTTTTCTAATTCATTATGTATTTCTTTTCTAAATAATATTTTTTTAGAATTATAACAATTTAAAAGAATAGATAAGATGAGTCAAAGATATGGCAAAATCACATAAAATATTACTCATTTTCGAAAAATAGAAAAAAGAAGAATATTTTTTGTAACTTGTCAAAGTCGGGAAAAATATGCCTAATTTGACGTTAATTTAGAAATTCTAATTTAAGTAGACTAGTAATTAATCTCTTTCTTTCCTATGATTTAACCAATTGGAACTTCTTGATTTGAATATTTGAAGTATTTAACAGAAACTCAGAAAGAATAAGTAAAAAGAAATAAAAATTCAACAATGATATTTAAATTAGTTTAGGTTAGTGCATATCTTTATTTTTTTTATTGACTCCTTTCAAAAGAGATAAGATCCGGTGAATCGGAAACAATTAATATTAATTAAGAATGAAATTTTTTTTATGGAACAGATATATCAATATGCGTGGATTATACCCTTCCTTCCACTTCCAGTTCCTATGTTAATAGGAGCGGGACTTCTTCTTTTTCCGATAGCCACAAAAAATCTTCGTCGTATGTGGGCTTTTCCGAGTATTTTCTTGTTAAGTATAGTCATGATTTTTTCAATTAATCTGTCTATTCAGCAAATAAATAGCAGTTATATCTATCAATATGTATGGTCTTGGACCCTTGATAGTGATTTTTCTTTAGAATTCGGCTACTTGATTGATCCACTTACTTCTATTATGTCAATGTTAATCACTACTGTCGGAATTTTGGTTCTTATTTATAGTGATAATTATATGGCTCACGATCAAGGATACTTGAGATTTTTTGCTTATATGAGTTTTTTCAGTACTTCTATGTTGGGATTAGTTACTAGTTCGAATTTGATACAAATTTATATTTTTTGGGAATTAGTTGGAATGTGTTCCTATCTATTAATAGGGTTTTGGTTCACACGACCTCCGGCGGCAATTGCTTGTCAAAAAGCTTTTATAACTAATCGTGTAGGGGATTTTGGTTTATTATTAGGAATTTTAGGTTTTTATTGGATAACAGGTAGTTTTGAATTTCGGGATTTATTCGAAATAGTCAATAACTTGATTTATAATAATCAAGTCAATTCTACTTTTGTTACTTTGTGTGCTGCTCTATTATTTGCGGGTGCAGTTGCTAAATCTGCACAATTTCCCCTTCATGTATGGTTACCCGATGCTATGGAGGGACCCACTCCTATTTCTGCTCTTATACATGCGGCTACTATGGTAGCCGCGGGGATTTTTCTTGTAGCTCGCCTTCTTCCTCTTTTCATAGTTATACCTTATATAATGAAATTAATCTCGTTGATAGGCATAATTACAGTATTATTAGGAGCTACTTTAGCTCTTGCTCAAAAAGACATTAAGAGGGGTTTAGCTTATTCGACAATGTCTCAATTGGGTTATATGATATTAGCTCTAGGAATGGGGTCTTATCGAAGTGCTTTATTTCATTTGATTACTCATGCTTATTCCAAAGCATTATTATTTTTAGGGTCCGGATCCGTTATTCATTCAATGGAAACTATTGTTGGCTATTCTCCGAATAAAAGTCAGAATATGGTTCTTATGGGCGGTTTAACAAAACATGTACCAATTACCAAAATCTCTTTTTTATTGGGTACACTTTCTCTTTGTGGTATTCCGCCTCTTGCTTGTTTTTGGTCAAAAGATGAAATTCTTAATGCTACTTGGTTGTATTCGCCGATTTTCGCAATACTGGCTTGGGCCACAGCAGGATTAACCGCATTTTATATGTTTCGCATCTATTTACTTACTTTTGAAGGGCATTTAAACGTTCATTTTCAAAATTACAGTGGAGACAAAAATGTCTCTTTATATTCAATATCTCTGTGGGGTAAAGGGTGTTCAAAAAGAATTAAAAAAAATGTTCGTTTATTAAAAATGAATAATAATGAAAGTTCTTTTTTTTTTTCGAAAAAGACATATCGAAGTGATGAAAATGTAAGAAAAAATATGGGGGGACGGCCTTTTATTAATATTGTTCATTTTGATAAAAAAAATGTTTTTTCTTATCCTTCTGAATCGGACAATACTATGTTATTTCCTTTACTTATATTAGTCCTATTTACTTTATTTATTGGATTTCTAGGAATTCCTTTTAATTTTAATCAAGAAGGAAGAGATTTGGATATATTATCCAAATGGTTAGCTCCGTCTATTAACTTTTTAGACCAAAAGGCAAAGGATTCAACGGGTTGGTATGAATTTTTGAAAGATGCAACTTTTTCAATCAGTATAGCTTATTTTGGAATATTTCTAGCGTCTTTTTTATATAAACCCATTTATTCCTCTTTCAAAAAATTCTACTTCATTAATTTATTTGTTAAAATAGGTTCGAAGAGAAGCCGCTGGGACAAAATTATAAACGCCCTATATGATTGGTCATATAATCGTGCTTATATAGA